AAGCGATGAAAAAGGCTATTGAATTAACCGAACAAACAGATACAAAAGGAATTCAAATACAAATTGCAGGGCGCATCGACGGAAAAGAAATTGCACGTGTCGAATGGATCAGAGAAGGTAGGGTTCCTCTCCAAACCATTCGAGCTAAAATTGATTATTGTTCCTATACAGTCCGAACAATCTATGGAGTATTAGGCATCAAAATTTGGATATTTAGAGAGGAAGAATAAAAATACTTTACTTGTCTTTACTATTTATTTATTTATAGAATAAAAAACAATAAACCTTTTCCTTTCATGATTATTTTTTTAAATCAAAAGAATAAGCAATTCTATAGGGTTGAATAAAAATTGGATTGATGATTTCATATAATTGCTATGCTTAGTGTGTGACTCATTGGTTTTTTTTTTCAGAAGGTAGGATTCAAAAAAAATGTACCGACCCCTACTGTGAACTAATAACTATAGAACTAATAACCAACTCTTCGTTTCGCATTATCTAGATACAAAAAAGCAGTCAAGGTATGATATATTGGTCATATCATTGTAGCAACTGAAATCTTTTTTGCATAAACAAAAGAAAAACCAATTTGATTATGATATATAAAGTATGCAGATAAAAGGAAAGTTGAGAGAAAGAAAGAAAAAGAATATCAATGATATAGGATTTCAATCTATGTAAGGTTTATGAGTCATCTCATAAAAGGCAGTGTAATAAAGCATCAATACAGATTCATCCATAACTCTATGAATCTATTCATAGAAAAAATCAAGAGCCCCGAGCCAATAAAGACTGAGAAAATTGACTCAAGAACCAATTTCAGGAAGGGCTCCATTGTAAAATTCAAACCTAACCATTAATTAAGAAGCGATGAGAACGATGAAACCTATGAATACGTAAGATTCTATTGAAAAACGAATCCTAATAATTCATTAGATGGGATGGCGGAAGAAACCGGGGACCAATTCATTTATTCCGAGAAGTCATGAGCTAACCCTACAACAGAAACGAATATTAAAAGAGTAAATATTCGCCCACGAAGGTTTTTATTATTATTAGATTACTCAATCTTCTTTTACATTACTCAATCTTATTCGATCCAATATAATAATATGATCAAGGGAAAACCAAAATAAAGATTCGTTATAAAAAAAAGAGATTATCTCATTATCTATAAATAGAAATAATTATCTATAAATAGAATAATATATCCAAACAAGATATAGAAATTTCTAATAGATTAAATGAAATATCAAAAAATCCGCGATTCAGTATATTTTCATAAAATGGGAATCATTTCATTCGCGAGGAGCCGGATGAGAAGAAACTCTCATGTCCGGTTCTGTAGTAGAGATGGAATTGAGAAATAGCCATCAACTATAACCCCAAAAGAACCAGATTTCGTAAACAACATAGAGGAAGAATGAAAGGAATATCTTATCGAGGCAATCATATTTGTTTCGGTAAATATGCTCTTCAGGCACTTGAACCCACTTGGATCACATCAAGACAAATAGAAGCAGGGCGGCGAGCGATGACAAGAAATGCGCGTCGTGGTGGAAAAATATGGGTACGTATATTTCCAGACAAGCCAGTTACTGTAAGACCTACGGAAACACGTATGGGTTCGGGTAAAGGGTCTCCCGAATATTGGGTAGCTGTCGTTAAACCAGGTAGAATACTTTATGAAATGAGCGGAGTAGCAGAAAATATAGCCAGAAAGGCTATTTCAATAGCGGCGTCCAAAATGCCTATACGAACTCAATTTATTATTTTGGGATAGGAATATAGGACTAAAGGAAAGAATTCGGGGGGGGGGGGGTAAAAAAAACAATTGAAGATTTTTTTTAGACAAACAATATTTCTTTTTTTTTTTACTTCGCCCTTTGCATTGAAAAAACAGATTAAAAAATGATATGATTCGACCTCAAAGCCATTTGAATGTAGCGGATAACAGTGGTGCCCGAGAATTAATGTGTATTCGAATTATAGGAGCTAGTAATCGACGATATGCTCATATTGGTGACATTATTGTTGCTGTGATCAAGGAAGCATTACCAAATACACTTCTAGAAAGATCAGAAGTGATCAGAGCTGTAATTGTACGTACTTGTAAAGAACTTAAACGTGACAACGGTATCATAATACGATATGATGACAATGCTGCAGTTGTCATTGATCAAGAACGAAATCCAAAAGGAACTCGAGTTTTTGGTGCGATTGCCCAAGAATTGAGACAGTTAAATTTCACTAAAATAGTTTCATTAGCACCTGAGGTATTATAAGATGAGATCATACGTATAATAGTTATATTATACATAGTATTTGAATGGAATAGATTGAATTAATTAGTGGATTTGATTGTATCTTACGTATATCCCTTTATTAAAAATAAATAGAAATATTTCTAAATAAATACAAAATAGCATGTTGATTATATCAAAAAATGTGAGACAAGAAAAATTTGAGTTTATCATGGGTAGGGACACTATTGCTGACATAATAACCTCTATACGAAATGCTGACATGCATAGAAAAGGGACGGTTCAAATAGCATCCACTAACATCACGGAAAACATAGTGAAAATCCTTTTACGAGAAGGTTTCATCGAAAACGTGAGAAAGCACCAGGAAAACAAAAACAACAAATATGTTTTGGTTTTAACCCTACGACATAGAAGGAATAGGAAAGCCCCCACCAGAACTAGAACTATTTTAAATTTAAAACAGATCAGTAGGCCTGGCCTACGAATCTATTCGAACTATCAACGAATTCCTAGAATTTTAGGCGGGATGGGGATTGTAATTCTTTCTACTTCGCGAGGTATAATGACAGACCGAGAGGCTCGACTAGAAGGAATCGGCGGAGAAATTTTGTGTTATATATGGTAATCTTTCTGATATCCGAATTGGATCCAATCCAGAATTTCTTATTTGTCAAAAAAAAAAAAGGGGGGGGTCTAATTTATAGACTCCACAACAAAGCTTCGAATGATTAGATGGTTTTTTTTTCAATTTCTGCATTCCCTTCATGAGGATACAATTTTAGGTTCCAAATTTCAAGAAACTTATTTTCTTCCAATAAGTATACTCAGAATTAAGTTAAGGAAGGACAACTATGAAAATAAGGACTTCCGTTCGTAAAATTTGTGAAAAATGTCGACTGATCCGTAGGAGGGGACGAATTCTAGTAATTTGTTCCAATCCGAGACATAAACAAAGACAAGGATAATCTTTTGAAAAGGGACTCTCTAACGTAAAGGACCAAATAAAAAAATAGGATCTGTTTTAACCTGACATGGATATATCCATATATCTATAATTTCTATTTATTAGATGATAAGACATGGCAAAATTTATACCAAAAACTGGTTCACGTAGGAATGCCCGTATTGGTTCACGTAAGAGTACACGTAGAATACCAAAAGGGGTTATTCACGTTCAAGCAAGTTTCAACAATACCATTGTGGCTGTTACAGATGTACGGGGTCGGGTAATTTCTTGGTCCTCCGCCGGTACTTGTGGATTCAAGGGTACAAGAAGAGGGACCCCATTTGCTGCTCAAACCGCAGCAGGAAATGCTATTCGGACAGTAGTAGATCAAGGTATGCAACGAGCAGAAGTCATGATAAAAGGGCCTGGTCTCGGAAGAGATGCAGCACTAAGAGCTATTCGTAGAAGTGGTATACTATTAAGTTTCGTACGTGATGTAACTCCTATGCCACATAATGGCTGTAGACCTCCTAAAAAAAGACGTGTTTAGAAATCAAAATGAAAAAAAAAATTCAAGAGAAATAAATAATTCAATGATTTGATCAAATAATATTAATATGGGTCGAGAGAAAGTAAGAGTATCTACTCGGACACTCCAGTGGAAGTGTGTTGAATCAAGAGCCGACAGTAAGCGTCTTTATTATGGACGCTTTATTCTATCTCCACTTATGAAAGGGCAAGCCGATACAATAGGCATTGCGATGCGAAAAGCTTTGCTTGGGGAAATAGGAGGAACATGTATCACCCGTGCAAAATTTGAAAAAATACCACATGAATATTCTACCATAGTAGGTATTCAAGAATCAGTACATGAAATTTTAATGAATTTGAAAGAAATTGTATTGAGAAGTAATCTGTATGGAACCCACAACGCATCCATTTGTGTCAAAGGTCCTGGCTGTGTAACTGCTCAAGACATTATCTTACCAACTTCTGTGGAAATCGTTGATAACACACAGTATATAGCTAGTCTAACAGAACCAATTAATTTGTGTATTGGATTACAAATAGAGAGGAATCGCGGATATCATATAAAAACACCAAAAAGCTTTCAAGATGGAAGTTATCTTATAGATGCTGTATTCATGCCTGTTCGAAATGCCAATCATAGTATTCATTCTTATGGGAATGGAAATGAAAAACAAGAGATACTTTTTCTCGAAATATGGACAAATGGGAGTTTAACGCCTAAAGAAGCACTTCATGAAGCCTCCCGGAATTTAATTGATTTATTTATTCCTTTTCTACATGCGGAAGAAGAAAACTTCCATTTAGAGAACAATCAGTACAGGGTTCCATTACCCTTTTTTACTTTTCATGATAGATTGGCTAAGCTAAAGAAAATGAAAAAAGAAATAGCATTGAAATATATTTTTATCGACCAATTAGAATTTCCTCCCCGGACTTATAATTGCCTCAAAAGGTACAATATACATACATTATTCGACCTTTTGAATAAGAGTCAACAAGACCTTATGAAAATTGAAGATTTTCGCATAGAAGATGTAAAACATATACTGGACAGTCTAGAAATAGAAAAAGCATTTCACAACCGATTTACCGAAGAATAAATTGGAAATGCATTGCATTTATTTCATCTTTTTTTTTTACCCTGTAGCATAATTTATATATTTATTCGGAATAAATCCACAATTTAATTGAATAGCTGTATCTAGGGAATAGTCGCTTCAAAGTGAATTTTCCCTAGATACATAAGTCGTGTTATT